CACTCAATTGACTTCGGTATCTAATAAGTTCTACCTACTATTGGATTTGAACCAATGACTCCCGCCGTATGAAAGCAATACTCTAACCACTGAGTTAAGTAGGTTATTTATCACCAAAAAAAGGACCCATCACTTATAGGATTATAAGTGGAATATCATTTCTAAGCAATACCAATCTGTTAACAGTAGACGGATCAGAGAGCTATCATGTGGGATTATGGAATATCCATCTTGACAAGAAATTATCCATATGTTAATATATCTATGACAAGGGCTATAGCTCAGTTAGGTAGAGCACCTCGTTTACACGTGCGCTAATGCTTTTCAGGGGAGCCCATTATGCAATAAACATAATTGATCTTATTGACAAATCGATGTCTTACTCCATGGATTCGAGGGAACAAGAGAACAATAGCCTGACAAATATTGGGTTCGGTCCGATTCAGGTGCGAATTCAAGTGCCAAATCAAATAGAACCCGCCATTGATTTGATAGTTGATAAGGTAAATACCCAGTCCATTCAATGCTAGGCATAATGAGTATAAGGGCCTCAAAATAACCTTTTTTCGTCCTATGAACTTTAAGGTGTATGAAGTCTCATATTCGACTCTTGCAGCGTAGCGATAGAGACTCCATCTAACTTAGTTTGATCTAGGCCGAAGGCAGACCTAAGTCAAGGTAACCCTTCTTTGAAACACTTTGGTATTGCTCCTAGATCAGAATACAAATGATGAATCAGAGCACATGGAACCATCTCATTATTTTCCTGTAAAGAAAAATATGGTGGACTAACTGATCTTTACGTCAGTTTATGAAAGAGCCCAATGCAACAAAATGCATGTTGGGTCTTTGAAACAGTTCGAATCATTTCGATAATAATCAGTTTGATCTGTTTTACCGAGAAGGTCTACGGTTCGAGTCCGTATAGCCCTAATACATTCTATTTTAGTTTAGTATAGTTTTCATTTCCTCATTAGTACTTGTTTATAGACTGGCCGGTTGGTTGGTCCAAAAGTATTACCGCATGTTCATGTAAATACATAGGGACAGGAAAATAAAAACAATAAAAAACAATAATTCATTCCAATAGATCTAATCAGTATTTGTAAAATCTCGGATAAAATACTCATCTTCCTCCATTAATCTTCGTGGATGGATTACATATGACCTTTTTCCTCTTTTCCTGTCCATGATTAAAGAGTTAGTGATATATTTTTGCGTTGGTATATCGAATCCGGTCAATTTATGAAGTGAGAATCATGACATGATTCTGTCTAAAAACTTCAACAGTCACATAGATCTAGGACCTATTCTTTTCTTGTATTTGTTTTGTGTGTGGAGTCGCCTGACTAATCGCTTTTTGACAGAACAACAACCCCAATTGATTGATTCAGAGATAATGCAGAGATAATGAATTGGTCCTAAATGTATCAATTTCCTTCTTCTATAATTCTATGAGTTGAGTTGGTTTTGGGATTTGGTCTGTCAAATCATTCGATAATGTCTAATTCTTTCTATTAGAAGTATCTTTCTTATGTAGATTAGATAATTTACGATTCCGTCTATTATACCACTCTGTGGTATCTTTCATTGTGTAATGTGGGTTTGCTGTAAAACAAACCTTTTTCTTGTAGTGAAATCCAACCCATCGGGTGGTCTTACTATTACTAAGTGTTATTGCCGTAACAAAACAAACAAGTATTTTGGTTCATTCCAAATCGCGATCTTTCTTTAGTACTCGAGATTGGTCTGAAATGGAATGACTCTTTTTTTTTTCATTCTAACTCTAATGAAATAACTCGATTCTTTTTATTTTATTTCTGAGAGGGTCAGTCGGTATAGTACAAGAAAAAAGTTTCGAATTTTTTTTGTATAGAAAGATATGAGTTGTTATATGTAAACTCGCAACTCAACGGATTGAATCAAATCAATTAAGGAAAATAGAAATGAAATCCAGGATAAGGAAAGGAGAAAAAAATATAATCGTTCGGTGCTTTAGATTATGTTTATGTAATGTAATGTATTCGTATGAAATCAATAGAAGCAATGATCCTATACACAGATATTAATGAAAAAAAAAAATACTTCGAAAAGAATATGCTAGAAATCCCTAGATATTTTACCCCATATGACTACTGAAATTTTTTCAGTTTTGAAATTCTTTTTTATATTATATTTCTATATTAATTATATTTTTTTATATTAATTATATTTTTTTATATGTTTTTATTTTCTTTTATTTTTATTTTCATTATCTCATTATATATATATATGTAATGAAACATAGGATTAATTCGCATTATTAATTTAGTAGTATTATCAATTAGTATTAGAATATGTGCTAGTATAATATTTAATTAATATTTTAGTTTAGTAATTAGTAATTAATTACTATTTAATTACTTGACTTTTTACTTTTTTTTTTTCTTTTTTTATATTATCGTACTTTTTTCTTTTTATTTTTTTTATAGAGTATTTTTATACTCTATTTTATAGAGTA